ACGCAACGCTGATTTTTCTCAACTAATCATAAAGACATTGGTACCTTATATTTTATCTTTGGAGCTTGAGCTGGAATAGTAGGAACCTCTCTTAGTTTAATTATTCGTGCTGAATTAGGGCAACCAGGAAGGTTGATCGGAGATGATCAAATTTATAATGTAGTAGTTACCGCTCACGCATTTGTTATAATTTTCTTTATAGTGATACCTATTATAATTGGGGGGTTTGGTAACTGATTAGTACCGTTAATATTAGGAGCACCTGATATAGCTTTTCCTCGTATAAATAATATAAGATTCTGGCTTCTTCCTCCTTCTTTAACTTTGCTTTTAGCAAGGGGAATAGTTGAAAGAGGAGTAGGAACGGGCTGAACTGTGTATCCTCCTTTAGCGGCCGCGGTAGCTCACGCTGGAGCTTCAGTTGATTTAGGAATCTTTTCTCTCCATTTAGCAGGAGTTTCCTCAATCTTAGGAGCAGTTAATTTTATGACCACCGTAATTAATATACGTTCCACAGGTATAACTATAGACCGAATACCCCTTTTCGTTTGATCTGTATTTATTACGGCAGTTCTACTCCTCCTTTCTCTCCCTGTTTTGGCAGGAGCAATCACTATACTCTTAACAGACCGCAATCTTAATACCTCATTCTTTGATCCTGCCGGAGGAGGAGACCCAGTTCTTTACCAACATTTATTTTGATTTTTTGGACATCCGGAAGTATATATTCTTATTCTCCCAGCATTTGGAATAATTTCTCACATTGTTAGGCAAGAATCTGGGAAAAAAGAATCATTTGGGGCCTTAGGAATAATTTACGCTATATTAGCTATTGGTGTCTTAGGATTTGTAGTGTGAGCTCACCATATATTTACAGTAGGAATAGATGTAGATACACGAGCTTATTTTACATCAGCAACGATAATTATTGCCGTTCCTACTGGAATCAAAGTATTTAGATGACTAGGAACATTACATGGTACTCAAATTTACTTTACACCCTCCTTAATATGAGCTCTAGGGTTTATTTTCCTTTTTACTATTGGGGGATTAACAGGCATCGTCCTAGCTAACTCTTCTATTGATATTATTCTCCATGACACTTACTATGTAGTTGCTCACTTTCATTATGTTCTCTCTATAGGAGCCGTCTTCGGTATTTTCGCAGGTATCGCACATTGATTCCCCCTTTTTACAGGGCTCTCGCTAAACCCTAAATGAATAAAAATCCATTTTATCACTATATTTACAGGAGTAAACATTACTTTCTTCCCTCAACATTTTTTAGGACTCAGTGGAATACCTCGACGCTATTCAGATTATCCAGATGCCTATATAACATGAAATGTTGTTTCTTCAATTGGGTCAACTATTTCTCTTATTGCAGTCTTAGGGTTCATCGTTATTATCTGAGAAGCCTTAAGCTCAAGGCGTTCTATTATATTTTCCTCTTTCCTCCCAACCTCAATTGAGTGATATCATAGCTATCCTCCTGCTGATCATAGCTATATAGAAATCCCTTTAATTACTAACTTCTAAAATGGCAGAAAGATGTACAGGATTTAAGCTCCTGCTAGGAAGAATTATCTTCTTTTAGAACATCTAATGGCAACCTGAAGAAACCTCGGATTTCAAGACAGTGCTTCACCTCTTATAGAGCAGTTGATTTTCTTTCACGATCATGCTATAGTAGTTCTTGTGATAATTACAGCCTTTGTGACATATATTATAATAACGTTATTTTTTAACACTCTTACCAACCGATTTTTGCTTGAAAACCAGGCAATTGAAATTATCTGAACAACTCTACCTGCCTTAATCCTCATCTTTATTGCCTTACCTTCTCTTCGATTATTATATCTTCTAGATGAAGTAAACTCTCCTAGTGTCACTCTTAAAGCCATTGGCCACCAATGATATTGAAGATATGAATATTCAGATTTCCTTCAATTAGAATTTGACTCTTATATAACCCCATCTTCAGATCTCCCCTCCATAGGATATCGTCTCCTAGATGTTGATAACCGAACTGTCCTCCCTATTGAGACCCAAGTACGAGTTCTTATTACTGCAGCAGATGTGATCCACTCCTGAACTGTACCAGCATTAGGAGTAAAAGCGGATGCTATTCCTGGGCGGCTGAATCAAATTAGATTTATGATTAATCGTCCGGGTCTTTTTTTTGGGCAATGTTCTGAGATTTGTGGGGCTAACCATAGTTTTATACCCATTGTTATTGAAGCAGTATCTGTAGACTCTTTCTTAGCTTGAGTTTCCGCCTCAAGTGAAACCTCACCCGATGTCTGAAAGAAAGTATAGGTCTTTTAAACCTATTATGGTAATCGCCTACCTCTGGTGAATAAAAATTAGTTAATGTATAATGTGGGCTTGTCAAGCCTAAGTTACCTCAGAGGTATTTTTAGATGCCCCAAATGGCACCTTTATTCTGATTAATCCTTTTTTTCGTATTTTTAGCTAGCCTTCTATGCTTTTCAATTATGAACTATTTCATAATTACACAAGAGAAACCCTTCACTCTTTCTTCACAGATTTTAATTAAACAAAACTCTTGAAAATGATAGCTAGATTATTCTCAATCTTTGAGCCCTCCTCTAGAATTTTCTCTTTTCCATTAAATTGAATAACAACTTTTATGGGGATTTTATTTTTACCCTTTATATTTTGGTGTTCTCCCTCCCGGTGACTCTGTCTCTGAAGTAAAGTAACTACCACTCTTCATAAAGAACTTACGGCCCTTTTAACCTCTAGACACCGCGGAGCTACTTTATTTTTTATCTCTCTTTTTTCTTTAATTGTGTTTAATAATTCCTTAGGGCTTCTGCCTTACATTTTTACAAGAACAAGTCACCTAGCTATAACACTTTCACTCTCTTTACCTATTTGAGTTACTTTAATAATTTTTGGATGAATTAAACACACCCAACATATATTTGCTCACTTAGTTCCTCAAGGAACCCCGACTCTTCTTATGCCGTTCATAGTTATTATTGAAACCATTAGTAACTTAATTCGCCCAGGAACATTGGCTGTTCGGTTGGCTGCTAATATAATTGCAGGTCATCTCCTCCTAACTTTATTAAGACAAACCGGGCCAAATATTTCTTCTTCTTCTACTCTCCTCTCTATCTTAATTTTTTCGCAAATCCTCTTACTACTTCTAGAATCTGCTGTTGCAATTATTCAATCATATGTTTTTACTGTTCTTAGAACATTATATACAGGAGAAATTAACTAATGACATTTACAAATGGCTTTCATGCTTTCCACTTAGTAAACGCAAGTCCATGACCTTTAACAGGATCTATTAGAGCAATAATATTAACAACCGGGTTAGTTAAATGGTTTCATGAATTTAATATCAACCTTCTTTTATTAGGGGTCCTTGCTACATTGCTAACTATAATTCAATGATGACGTGATATTACTCGTGAAGCCACATTTCAAGGATTACATACCTCTATTGTTGGAAAAGGTCTTCGATGAGGTATAATTCTTTTTATTTTATCAGAAGTTTTATTTTTTTTCTCATTCTTTTGAGCGTTTTTCCATAGAAGGCTTTCCCCTTCAGTAGAAATTGGAGTTGCTTGACCTCCTTTAGGAATTCAGCCTTTTAATCCTTTCCAAATTCCTCTTCTAAACACAACTATCCTTCTTTCTTCAGGAGCGACAGTTACATGGGCTCATCACGCTATTATTGAATCTAACCACTCTCAAGCATTTCAAAGATTAATTATGACAGTTCTCTTAGGTTGTTATTTTACAGGTCTCCAAGCTCTTGAATATATTGAAGCTCCTTTTACGATTGCAGACTCTGTTTATGGTTCTACTTTTTTTGTAGCTACAGGTTTCCATGGACTTCATGTAATTATTGGAACTTTGTTCTTAACCGTGTGTCTCTACCGTCTCTATATATGTCATTTTTCAGCTAACCACCATTTTGGATTTGAAGCTGCCGCTTGATACTGACACTTTGTTGATGTAGTTTGATTATTTTTATATGTCTGTATCTATTGATGAGGAGGGTAATCTTTTTAGTATAATATGTACACTTGGCTTCCAACCAAAAAGTCTAACCTAATTAGAAAAGATAATTTTTTTGATTTTTTTTTGTTCTCTTATTACTTTCATTTTAGCGGCTATTGTTATATTTATCGCTTCTCTTATCTCAAAAAAAACCATTATTGATCGAGAAAAAAGATCTCCATTTGAATGCGGATTTGATCCTAATGGATCAGCTCGTATTCCTTTTTCTCTACGCTTTTTTCTTATTGCAGTAATTTTTCTAATCTTTGATGTCGAAATTACACTTTTACTCCCTCTTGTATCTGTTTTCGATTTTTCTGATATTTTTTTTTACTCTTCAACCGGAGTTTTATTTTTGATAATTCTTCTTTTTGGACTTTACTTTGAATGATATTCGGGAGCTCTTGAATGATCTTCTTAGGGTTATAGTCAACAATGATATGTGATTTGCATTCTCAAGGTGTTCAACGAACTGACCTTACTCTTAATTAGAAAGCGAACAATTGCTCTTAGTTTCGGCCTAAGGTTTGACCAAATAGGTCTCTAATTATTTGGAAGAAGCCAAAAAGAGGCGTATCACTGTTAATGATAGAAGTGAAACTTTTTTCCTTTCAAGGAAGGGTCTAATTGTAAGGAAAGCTTCTAACTTAATCTTAAAGCGGTTAAATTCCGTTTACCTTTCTTTTTTTATAGTGTAAAGTAACACACTACATTTTCGTTGTAGAGATGAAGATATTAATTCTTCTATAAATATTTGCTTACAGGTTAATCACCACATTTACAGCTTCAATGTAAAATTCTAAATTTAAATTATATAAGCACCTTACTATTAATAAGACAATCATAACTCATAAGATTAATATTTTCAAACAAATTTTTAACGGCTTATTTTGAGAAATATCGATATAAACAGAACCTTTTATTAATCTAAAGTAAGCCCCTTGACCTCCTAAATGCTCTAGCCAACCTTTATCTAGGGTCTTTTCCACTGTCTTCCTAACTTCCAGTCTGTAAAAAGATATTATAAACCCAGACATCAAAGGTAAATTCCATATTGATCCCATAAACCTTACAGCTCTAAAATTTTTTATTGAAGCTAGTCTATAATTGATACTCATATTATTTAGTAGATATCCAATTCTTCCTCCAACCAGCCTTACAATTAAAGCTACGATTTTTAATGGAAACCTAAGACAAACTATATACCTCTCAGGAAATAATAATCAAGAAAGACCCGCACCCCTTATTACAGCACCTATTCCTAATAATATTATAGGACTAGTCATTGTCTTTGAAGAATCACAAACTGCAGATAGCCTTCCTAAGTTTCTTTCTCCAGTTAATCTATAAAAAATTAAACGAAAAGTATAGCACACTGTTAATCCTGTTGCTAAAATATATAAAAGAAAAGAAATTTTATTTATATCCCTTATAAATGCAGCCTCAATAATTAAGTCTTTAGAATAAAAACCAGCTATAAAAGGTATTCCGCAAAGGGCTAAATTAGATAAAATTATATTTATCCTAGTTAAGGGTATTCTTTTAGCTAATCCTCCTATTCTGCGAATATCTTGATAGTCTTTCACATTGTGAATAATAACCCCTGCACATATAAATAATAAAGCTTTAAAAAGAGCATGCCTAAGAAGATGAAAGAAAGCTAAATCAGCTATCCCTATAGATAGAATCCTTATTATAACCCCTAGCTGACTTAAAGTTGATAAAGCAATAATTTTTTTTAAATCATACTCAAAATTTGCGCCTAATCCAGCCATAAATATAGTTAAACAAGATAAAATTAATAATCCTGAAGAAATAGATGAACCATAAAGAGCAGGCCTGAACCGAATTAACAAATACACTCCAGCAGTTACTAATGTTGAAGAGTGTACCAAAGCAGACACTGGGGTAGGAGCCGCCATGGCGGCTGGTAACCAGGCTGAAAAAGGAATCTGAGCCCTTTTAGTTATCGCAGCTACCACCACCAAGGCCTTAACTAATCCTATTTTTTCATCAGATATTGATGGAGAATATAATATAAAATTTCACCCCCCTAATCTTAGTATAAGGCCAATACTAAGTAAAATTGCTACATCTCCAACTCGATTTGATAGAACTGTTAACATGCCAGAATTAGCTGATTTTTCATTCTGATAATAAATTACGAGAGCATAGGAGACTAACCCTAGTCCATCTCATCCTAAAAGAATTCTAACTAAATTTGGCCTAATAATTAAAAATATTATTGATAGCACAAATGCTAACACTAGATATATAAAACGATTAAATCTCTTGTCGCCTATTATATAATCACCTCTATAGTATAAAACTATTGAAGAAATTAATAAAACGAACCTGCAGAAAATTAAGGAAATAGGGTCAAAAATTAACCTTATAATAATAGAGCAAGAATTTATTAATCTAATTTCCCACTCAATTAAAAAACTTTCTCCTCTTCATATTGACAAAAAGAAACCTAACCCTCTTCTTAGGGAACCTAACAGCAAAAATAATATTCTCCTTAAATGTATAGAAACTTTTCAAACCACGATCTAAAATAAAGATTTATATCTCTGGTTCCACAAACCAACGTTTTTATTTAAACTACCTAGATAAATTATAAATATAATCAAGCTTCTTTTTAAAATTAATAAATTTAAGGGTAATCAGTGTAAAATTAAAATTAAGAACTCGCGTACTTTCCCTGAACAACAAGAAAACAGGGAACTAAAGAACACTCCATGCTGTCTTAATCTATATATATACAAAGTATATGCCGCTCTAAAAAAAGAAAGACCTGCAATACCTACTAACCTCACTTTTCTTCATATAACCAAACTAGAAATAATTTCAATTTCTCCTAATAAATTTAAAGTAGGAGGGGCAGCTATATTGCCGATTCTAAGAAGAAATCACCACAGTCCTATTCTAGGTATAAACCTTAAAAGACCTTTTCCAATAAGCAACCTTCGTCTCCCAATTCGCTCATATACTATATTTGCAAGACAAAATAAACCAGAAGAACACAACCCATGCCCAATTATCACAACTACTGCTCCATTTACGCCCCATCATCTACAAGTTATTAACCCTGCTAACACTAACCCTATATGGGCTACTGAAGAATAAGCAATCAAAGATTTAATATCTACTTGTAAAAGACACCTTAACCTGACTAAAATGCCTCCAATTATTCCTACTCTCACCCATACCCTTCTAACACTTTTATTAGATAATAAAAATAAGGGGATTATTCGAATAATTCCGTAACCTCCTAACTTTAATAAAACCCCAGCTAAAATTATTGAACCAGCAACAGGGGCTTCTACATGAGCCTTAGGTAGTCATAAATGAAATAAATATATAGGAAGTTTTACGATAAACGCCAACATTGCTCCTAAATATCATAAATTATTTACAAATCTATCCTCCCCAACCTTCATTGTTAATCCTATTGTTAAACTGCCTCCTTCTCTGTAAAGGACCAACACCGAAATTAGCAAAGGTAAAGAAGCCAGTAAGGTATAAAATAATATATATACTCCTGCCTGAATTCGCTCGGGTTGGTAGCCTCAGCCAAGAATTAAAATAAAAGTGGGAATCAACCTTCTTTCGAAGCTGATATAAAACAATAAATAATTTATAGAAGAGAAGGTTATGACCAGAGCCACTATTAAGCACATATTTACAGATAAAAACCCTGAACTAAAATAGTTAGTTTTTTTAATCTTTTCTCTAGCACATAACATTAGCGCTATAATCCATACTCTTAATAAAATTAAAATGTACCTTAAATAATCTACTCCTAAATTATAACCAACTCTTATTAAGAAAAAATCATGGTTAACTATAATTATTCATAAAAAACAAAGAAAAAATATTCCCACTTGAATAAAATTTCATCTTCTCGTAAAACCTATTATTACTAATAAAGGTAACAGCAACTTTAACACTGTAAAACACTAAATCTATTATATAGGTCATTTCCGTGTGTCCGAACAATAGATACCAGCAAAGAAAGTCCTAAGGCCCCCTCACAAGCCACTATTGATAAAAAGTATAAAACAAAATAAACATCCCTTTTTCCAAAAGACAGCCCCACAACCAAAACAAAAAATACCCCTAATATTACAAACTCAAGACTGAGCAATGTATTTAACAAATGTTTACATCTCCTAACAAAAGCCCAAACCCCACAGCCAGCTATAAACAAAGGAACTATTATTAAAGACAAATTTAATATTATCATTAGTTTTAATAGTTTAAATAAAACCTCGGTCTTGTAAACCGAAATTGAAATATATTTTCTTAAAGCATCAGGAAAAAAACACGGTTCCTTCTTTAGTCCCCAAAACTAATATTTTTTATAAACTATTTCCTGATATTCTTATAATTTTTTTACCATTAATCTTTTTCATATCAATTCTTTTTATACAACTATCCCACCCTTTATCAGCAGGTATTACCCTTTTAATCCAAACTTCACTGGTTGCTTTAGCCTCCGGCCTTATCTCAAGTTCATTCTGGTTTTCCTATGTCCTTTTTTTAATTTTCCTAGGAGGAATATTAGTCCTTTTTATCTATGTAGCATCTTTAGCATCTAATGAAGCTTTTAAAGTTTCTCTTACCTTAAGAATACTCATTTTAAGTATTACTTTAACGGTCTCTTTTTTTCTCTTTTTTCTTGACCCTATTATTAGGCATAATAATCCTTTGCTTAACACAGCCACCCTATTTTTATCTAATCAGTTCCAATCAACTCCCTTCTCCATTTATCAAATTTATAATTTCCCCGCAACCACTTTAACTCTGTTTGTTATTCTCTACCTTTTATTAACACTTATTGTTGTAGTTAAAATTACAGCCGTCTCTTTTGGGCCTCTTCGCTTTTCAAAATAATGACCACCCCTCTCCGAAAAACTCATCCCTTATTTAAAATCTTAAATGGAGCAGTAGTTGACATGCCTATTCCAGTTAATATTTCCATCCTATGAAATTTTGGATCCCTTTTAGGACTGTGTTTAATTATCCAGATTCTTACTGGACTTTTTTTGGCAATACATTACACTGCCCACATTGACCTCGCCTTTTCAAGAGTAGCACATATTTGTCGAGATGTTAATTACGGCTGATTTTTGCGCACACTCCACGCCAACGGAGCATCGTTCTTTTTTATCTGTCTTTACCTTCATATTGGACGAGGAATTTATTACGGGTCCTTTATATCTGTTCACGTTTGAATAGTAGGAGTAATTATTTTATTTTTAGTTATAGCAACCGCTTTTTTAGGATATGTTTTACCATGAGGACAAATATCCTTTTGAGGTGCCACAGTTATTACTAATCTTTTTTCTGCTATTCCTTATATTGGAACAGACCTAGTCCAATGAATTTGAGGGGGATTTGCTGTAGATAATGCAACTTTAACTCGATTTTTCACCTTTCATTTTCTTCTTCCCTTTATCGTTTCGGCCGTCTCTGCAATTCACATTCTATTTTTACATCAGTCAGGATCTAATAATCCACTTGGAATCTCAAGACAACCAGATAAAGTCCCTTTTCATCCATATTTCTCTTTTAAGGATATTGTTGGATTTATAGTTCTTTTAGCAACATTAGTTTTACTCACCCTACTTCATCCTTATTTACTAGGAAATCCTGATAATTTTATTCCTGCTAATCCTTTATCAACACCGGCCCATATTCAACCAGAATGATATTTCCTCTTCGCTTATGCAATTTTGCGATCTATCCCTAATAAACTTGGGGGAGTTATTGCTTTAGCAATGTCCGTCGCCATTCTTTTTATTCTCCCTTTTACGCATTTCTCTAATTTTCGCAGTCTGACCTTTTATCCTTTAAACCAGGTTTTATTTTGAACCTTAGTTTCAATTTTAATCCTTCTTACTTGAATTGGTGCCCGACCCGTAGAAGACCCTTATATTATTACGGGACAAATATTAACAATCCTTTACTTTTCTTATTTTATTATTAATCCTTTAACTCTTATAACCTGAGATTCTCTACTAAAATGGCTGATTAGTTTAAAAGAAAACAGACGTTTTGAAAACGTCAAAAAAGAAAAATAATCTCTTATTAGCCGCTATAAACAATATATTATTTTCGTTACGCTATTAAATAATAAAAATGCTAAAACATAACAACTTTACCCCCATGAAAAAGATTAAATAATTCAAAGATACAGGTAAAAATCTTTTTCAAGCCAGATATATTAATTTATCGTACCGTAATCGAGGTAAAGTTCCTCGGACTCAGATAAAAGCAAAAGAAATTATAACCAACTTAAAATAAAAAAAGGGATTAGAAAGATCTCCTCCTAGAAACAAAATAACAAATAGCGCCCTTATAAACAAGATTCTAGCATACTCAGCCATGAAAATAAGAGCAAACCCTCCTCTTCTATATTCTGTATTAAACCCTGAAACTAATTCAGACTCTCCTTCCGCAAAGTCGAAAGGAGTCCGATTAGTTTCAGCAAGACATGAAGCAAATCACACCCCAGATAAAGGTAAAACAAACCAAATTAACCAAACTTTTTCTTGATATAACCTGAATAAATTAAAATCAAACCCTCCCACTAAAAAAAGAAATCTCAATAAAATTAAAGCCAGCCTAACTTCATAAGAAATAGTTTGAGCTACCGCTCGTAATCTCCCTAATAATGAGTATTTCCTGTTAGATGATCACCCAGCCCTTATAGTGGAGTACACTCCTAGCCTTAAACAACATAAAAAAAACAAAACTCCTAACTCAAAGTTTATAAGACCCACCTCGTAAGGCATGATAACCCAAACAATCAAAGAAATAAACAATCTAAACACAGGGGACATATAATACACTATAAAATTAGATAAAGTTGGGAAAGTTTGTTCTTTTCTAAACAATTTAACTGCGTCAGAAAAAGGCTGCAATATTCCTATATACCCTACTTTATTTGGCCCTTTGCGAATTTGAATATATCCAAGAATTTTTCGCTCAAGAAGAGTCACAAAGGCAACCCCAACCAATACTCTAATAATTAAAACTAAATAATTTAAAATTATAACGGCCAACATCACCAATGAAACATTAACTTTTTTATAAATCAACGTTGCACATATTATCTATAGGGTTACCTCCTATCTAATTAGGTCCTAAACCTAATGCATAATCTCTGCCAAGATAACTTCTTTCTTTTTATAATTTTTACTACTCTTTAATCCTTTCGTACTAAAAGAATAATTTTTTCCCTAGAAGATAGAAACCGACCTGGCTCACGCCGGTCTGAACTCAGATCACGTAAAGATTTAAAGGTCGAACAGACCTCCTTTTACAACTTCTAGCACCGTAAAGGATCTTTAATTCAACATCGAGGTCGCAATCTCCCCTTTCGATATGAACTCTCAAAGAGAATTACGCTGTTATCCCTAAAGTAACTTCTTCTATTTTCCTTATTAAAGGATCACTTTCAATCTTAACTATTCTTAACTATAAATTTTAAGGCAGTTATCTCTTTTTATACCTCTGTCTCCCCAACAAAATATTTAACCTTATAAAATTAAAAGATAACCTAATTTTTAACCTTATAACCCAAAATATAAAGATTTATAGGGTCTTATCGTCCCTCTAGCTCATTTAAGCCTTTTCACTTAAACGTTAATTTTAAGATTTATCTTAAAGACAGTTAGCTTTTTGTTCAACCCTTCATACCAGCCTCCAATTAAGAGACAAATTATTATGCTACCTTCGCACGGTCATTATACCGCGGCCTTTAAACTTTATATCAGTGGGCAGGCCAGACTTTATATTAAGATTCATAAAGACATGTTTTTGATAAACAGGCAAAAGCTATTTTTGCCGAGTTCCTTTTTAATAACTTTCATATATTATAAACCTTATATTTATTTATTTTTCTCTATTCATAAAAATTCTATACTAATAATTTCATTATTCCTATTAAAAAGACAATCTTTAATATATTTTTTTAATTAAAACTAAAATCTATATAAATAACTTAAATTTTTATTCTTAGTTGAAACACTTTACTAACATGGCCACTTTTAAGCCTAGTTTAAATTAATTTCTCTTAAGATTTATAATCTTTTTTTAATAAGAAGCTTACCCTCCTATTATTTACTGCATAAAAATAATATTTAAGCAACTGAATTCAATTCATTTCTAAAAAAACCAGATATTCGAAAACCCGCCTAATATTTCACCACTAATATAAAATTTTAAACCTATTTACAACTAAGACGAAATTTTTATATTAGCTATTTTTCTTTCGGGATAACTAACCTGTATAATAAATTTTGAACTTCCCTGATACACAAGGTACTTGCTTCTAACAATACTTTCTTCTAATTATCTTTTAACTTTATTTCAACTTTCTTACACAATACTTTTCAACTAAAGCCAATTAATGTCCAACGTTCTAATTCATTACTTGTATAACTACATATTAAAAATTATTTTTCTTTTTGAAATACATCCTAACCTTTTTAAATAGCAAGTTTCTATTTATTAAAATAAATCGATTTGCACGATAATACTTTTCAACGTAAGTGAAACGCTTAACTAATAAAGCTTTATTTTATCTTCTAGGAGCACTTTCCAGTACACCTACTATGTTACGACTTATCTCATCTAAAGTAATGAAAGCGACGGGCAATATGTACACATTTTAGAGCCTATCTCATAAGGGCTTGTTAAACCTACATTACAATTAAATCCACCTTTATTATTGTTTTCACTAATAAATCCGTCTAATTTCAATATTATTGTAACCCATTTATACTTGCTCATTAGCAGCACCGCGATCTAATATCTTTGATTTTAATCAATTACAATAATTTATATCAAAAAGAAATCATCTAATAATGAAGGTATACTAACTTAACGAGAGCAAGAAAGATTTTACGAGGATTATCGTTTATAAAACAGGTTCCTCTAACAGGACTAAAATACCGCCAAACTCTTTGAATTTTAAACCAATTAATTCTTACTACTCTAGCCTTAAATAAACTCTTTTTAATTATAGTATAACAGGGTATCTAATCCTGGTTTATCCCTATAATTTAATAGTTTCATCATTAATAAGCACCTATATTTGTTTACGTTATAATTATCTAATAAATTTCACCTTTCGATATAGTAAAGTACCATAAATACAAATTCCGACTAACTATCTAGCTAATACATTTTTATTTGACCCCTTAGTATAACCGCGGCTGCTGGCACAGAGTTTAACCAGACCTTATTATTTTACTTACTCTAGCTTTCACTAAACCATCAAAAATCTAATACTGCCACTTAAATTTTTATAAACTATTTTCTCCTTTCTAGACTCAAAAATATTAAATTATTATGATGAGCTTTCTATTCATACCAAATTTTGCATATATTCTATAAACCTAATAACAAAAAATAAAGCAAGAGTCAAACTTATTAAACAAATTAGAAATTTTAATTATCTTTCAAACCTAAATCCATCTAAAGTAATTATAAAATTAAGAATAATAAAGTACACTCTTCTATTTGTTCGTTTGTTTCTAATAAACAAAGCTTTAAGACCTATTAGTTACTTCTCTCCGATAACCATAGAGGAACTCTATATTATCACATATATATACATTTAAAGGTCCTAAAAGAATCCTCAACATTCTATCGAGGCCTTTCTTACTTAACAACTATAAATATTAATACATATCTGTTTATAAATCTCATCTCCCTTATAAACCTCCGATCAAATCAATTATCTACCCTCTATACCCTCATTTTAGTTCTATCTTTTAACCCTCCCACAAACCATTTTCGTTAAGATAAGTATCATGTCATCTTCTCCGCAAGCCCCGGGAGCTACTAAGATGACAATGATACTTATCTCGATATAACCCCCTTATTTCAATTATAATTGGTTTTAGGTTATGTATCAATCGAAGTTCTTTAATAATAATTTATATCTTTAAATATTGAACCATCTAGGTATATATAACCTGCGTTGTCCGCCAAACCATCCCTTTTTAAACTTTAATTTAACTACTATTTCTTTATTTCTTTAACTTTTCATCTTAATTTTAGCTTTTCAAGAGTAAACTTTTATACACTTTCTTCTCCCCTCCCCCTCCTTTTTTGTTTTCTTAATTTAGTAATCTTTCAATTTTTTTTATTTTAATTATTCTTTTTTAAAAAAGTTATTTTGATAAATATGATGCCTGATAAAAGGTTTGTCTTGATAGGACAACTTATGTAGATTAACTACTCATATTACACACAATGGAATCACACCATTCCCTAGGACACCAAAAATCTTCGTGCGCTTTACACCAGTGTATAATTTTTTTCAACCAAAAGATAAGCTAATTCAAGCTAGCGGGTTCATACCCCGTTAATGTGAGCCAGATCTCACTCTTTTTAATGACTTTTTCTTCTCAACACTTATTATTTTTAAGACTTTTACTAACAGGAACAATCATAGCTGTCTCCTCTCCTTCTTGATTTATAGCATGAGTAGGACTTGAACTTAATCTTATATCTTTTATTCCCCTTATTACAAGAAAAACTAATCAATATCCTTCAGAAGCAGCCCTTAAATACTTTTTAGTTCAAGCTTTAGGTTCAGCCTTTATTATCCTCTCTGCGCCTCTAATAATAAACACAGATGTTTTTGTGTCAATACTTTTAATAGCTCTTTTATTAAAACTAGGAGCAGCTCCTTTTCATTCCTGGTTCCCTTCTATCATAGAAGGATTAAATTGAACCCAATGTATTTTCCTCATAACGATTCAAAAAATTGCTCCGATTTTTTTAATTTCCCATTTAATTAGCCAAACATTTGTGTCAAAATTTATCATTTTCTCCTCAATTTTATCTGCCTTAGTAGGGTCATTAGGGGGCTTAAACCAAACCTCTCTACGTAAAATTTTAGCCTTCTCCTCAATCAATCACTTAAGTTGAATACTAATCGCTATACTTTTAAGAGATTATTCTTGACTTATTTACTTCTTTTTCTACTCCGTTATTTCTTCTTCCATTGTCATTTTTTTTAACCTTCAACAATATTTTTTTTTCTCGCAACTATTTACTAATCCTTTTACCTCCTTAACAAAATCTTTTACAAGATCCTTTGCTTTGCTTTCCTTAGGAGGTCTGCCTCCTTTCTCAGGTTTTATCCCCAAATGAATTATTATTGAAGCAATAGCTTATAATCATATATTCTTTCCTCTTCTAGTTTTAATTTTATCAGCCTTAATCACCCTTTACTATTATCTACGAATCGCCGCCCTTCCACTTCTACTCATAACAACAAAAACGAAACTATTATCCCCTTCCCCACCTCAGCTCTTTTCTTCCTATTTAGCCCCTCTTTTCCTTTTCTTTAATATCTTCGGTCTCCTTATCCCCTCTTTCTTCCTATTTCTTTAAGATTTTAAGTTATTTAAACTGACGCCCTTCAAAGACGTAAAAAAAAGTGAAACCCTTTTAAATCTTAAGCCTGAATACACACAATATATCCCCAGATTTGCAATCTGATGTCTTAATTAAACTACCAAGCCTAACAGGAGAGGTATCCTCATAAATAAATTTACAATCTATCGCCTGATCTTCAGCCATCCTATC